TCTATGCCCGATTCATAACTAGAGAGCTTCTCTGGTCCTTCACTAATCGGGGCCAAAACTCCGGAAATTAGAAATGCCAAAATAGGAATAACACTTGATATTATTAGAAATGCCCAGAAAATATCATATTCGTAAAGCAGAAACATAGAAGCACTCCTATTAATGTGGAATATACCGAATTAGTTGATTCAAATTGGAATTCTCAATTCATCCATAACTGCATTAGTCGAAACAACAATTTTGATCAAACCACATAGTTTCGTTTGTTTACTTGTTGTGGGTCATGTATCGTCTCAAGATTCATCCAACGGAATCCCACTTACACTTACTTCGATTCTATTTAGATATGGTGTAGGCATATAATGCTATTATACAAATCAAACTCTCTCCTACCTTGCCTCGGGTTTTCTATCAAACAAAAAAAGGAATTAAGGAATTTTTTTTAAAGACTATTTTAAATAATATGAATTGAAATTGAAATAATATTCAAACAATATTATTCAAATAAGATTAAATGAAATATTAAACATAAATAATTTCAATATTCTATTAATATAATAGAGCCAAAGAGGAGGTCTGGCCCATTTTTTCTCTCTCTCTCTTTTTTTTTTTTTCTTAGTGATTTAGAATATAGTCAGTAGTCAGATGTAATAGAATTTCTAGGAATTTCCATCTCGGGATTTATGGTATATTCTACGTGGCTGTGTTGGTGTATTCTTTTCATTAAGATCCGGATAGAGGATTATTGTTTCTATTGATTTGATACGGATACGAAAACAGAATGCGTCGACCGATTCGATTCTCTCTCCCTGTCCCAGATTTATACTTAATTGATTTGATTCAATCCATTGAATTGTGAGGAACCCTTCCCTTACATATAAAAACTCATGGGTTCCTATACCCAAATTAGGAAACTTTGGACCTGTACTACCCCGGCCCCGGCTTTACCCCCGAGTTAGAAGTCTTGAAAGAATCATTTCAGACCCATTTCTAGGACTAAAGATCGTGATTTGGAATGACTCGAAATACTTATTTATTTAATGTAATAATAACACCTAGCAGGACCAACCAACGAGTTAGGTTTCGTGACAACAAAAAACGTTTCTTTTGAAGCAAACCTAAAAAATGGGGCATAGTTTAATGGTAGAGTCGGCTGAATCGTAAATGATTTACAGAAGATACTTCGAATGGAATCATGCGTTGTCGAACGATTCGATAGACAAAATCTTCCCATCCCAAAACCAACTCATAGAACATAGAAATAGAAGAGGGTGCGTTGATACATTTAGGACCAATTCATTGTCTCTAAAACAATGAATTGGGATTGTTGTTCTGCCAAAAGGCGATACGTCGGGGGATTCCTAACTCATCCAAGTTCAAATGGGCCCTAATCTTTTTAGATAAAGTCTGCATTGGTAGAATTGGAATGATGAACAAATTGGATTGGGTAGATTGGAATAAAAAAAAATAAGTTATAAGTTTAAGTATTGTACAGAAAAATGACTACTTGCTTTGCTAAGCCGGTTATACGAAGAAAAGCCTATTGTACAATGAAACTTACCAAAGATCTTCGTTTTTGAAACTCTGGCTTTTCTACAAATACAAGAACAAGAATAGGTTCTAGATAATGTGACTTACTATTAGATTGAATTTGGATTTGATTTGGTTGGGTCAGGTTGGAGTTTTTCTTGAGCCAGGCTCATGTTATGATTTTGACTTCATAAATTGACTTGGGTATACCAAAGCAAAGGTGTATCACTAAATTTTGGATCATGGACAAATAAAAGAGGAAAAAGGCCGTATGTCATTCACAGACGAAGATTAATGAAGAAGAATGGGTTTGTTTATCCGAGATTTGAAAATACCGATCCGATTGGATCCATTGGAATAAATTATTGTTTTCAAACCCCGAGGGATCTCCGTGATCCTGTGGGAATGATTCCATTTCTATGGAACAATCAACCGGCCGGTCACACGCACTAATTAGGAAATGAATACAAAAATGTATAGGGCTATACGGACTCGAACCGTAGACCTTCTCGGTAAAACAGATCAAACTTATTATTATCGAAATGATTCGAACTGTTTCAAAGACCCAACATGCGTTTTTTTTTGCATTGGGCTCTTTCATTAACTGATAAAAAGATCGGCTAGTCCACCATATTTTTTCTTGACAGGAAGATAACGAGATGGCTCCATGCGCTCGGATTCATTATTTGAATTCTGATCCGGGAGCAATACCAAAGTGTTTCAAAGAAGGGTTACCCTGACGTAGGTCTGCCTCCGGCCTAGATCAACCTAAGTTAAATGGAGTCTCTATCAATCCGCCCCAAGAGTCAAATATGATACTTCATACACCTTAAAGTTCATAGGACGAAAAGAGGTTATTTTGAGGTCCTTATCCTCATTATGCCTAGCATTGAAGGGACTTCACCTTATCAATGATCAAACCAATGATGGGTTCTATTTGGTACCTGAATTGGCACCTGAATCGGACCGA